AGCACCAGGAGGACTGTTAGCTAGTGTCTATCATCTTACGAGAATAGAGTATAGTCTAGATCAACCAGAAGAGGTATGCATAAAAGTATTTGCCCCAAGGAAAAATCCCAGAATTCCTTCTATTTTCTGGGTTTGGAAAAGTGCGGATTTTCAAGAAAGGGAATCTTATGATATGTTAGGAATCTCTTATGATAATCATCCGCGTCTGAAACGTATTTTAATGCCCGAAAGTTGGATAGGATGGCCTTTGCGTAAAGATTATATCGCCCCCAATTTTTATGAAATACAAGATGCTCACTAAATGATAAAAATAAGAAAGTAATCCGCCCTTCGACAACCCCAGATTTTCAAGGAATATATGTACATTTTTTTTATAGATTAGACAGAATAATTGAGGTTTCATTCATATCTTATATCTTTTCATTCATATCTTATATCTTATTATGGATGAGATAAATAATAAGATTTGGAAATAAAGAAGAGAATAATATAGGGATTCATTGAGATTCTAAAATTTGAACGATACTTATTTCGGATGAGCCAAGCCAATAGGATGAACTGAAAAAGTTCTGCATCATTAACTATGTAAGATGCACATCAACATCAATCATATATCCGGCTACGAAAAAGAAAAGTCAAAGAAATGAAGAAAATAGAAATACCAAAGAAAATACAAAGAAATGGACCGGATTTATTTGTAATGTATCTGAGATGAATTTTGACTATTCCCACCTCTGAACTCCCCTAGATTAAACTTTTTGGTCTTTCAACCAACTAATTTAACCATTTGAATATTGTTGAAATAGTAACATTCTTTTTGGAGAGTAGAAAAAAGAGAAACAAAATCGAATAATTCATTTACATACTGTATATACCTAGAATATACATGTATTCATTCTTCATCTAGAAAGAGCATATCTCCGGACACCTAGATAAATTATGTAGGATGATCAAGACCACTAATAAATATATATCTATTCCCATATTCATTTTAATGAATATGGGAATAGATACTCATACAAATGAATCGCCGGGAACCAGATTTGAACTGGTGACACGAGGATTTTCAGTCCTCTGCTCTACCGGCTGAGCTATCCCGACCATTCTTGACGTACCATCCTCATTGTAAGAAATTACTTGAGTCTATGTCAACTAAATAAAAAAAAAAAGACTTTGTAAGTTTCAGTAGTAGTAATGATTATGTATTCTTAATTATTCATATGAGGATTCTTTGCTCAAAGATAAGATGTTCATTTGTACGTTTATCATATATAAAAAAATTCTACGTGTGTCAAATATATTCAACTACCAATTCCAACAAGACTTGTTCTTATGATAACAAAAAGAAAAATTCCATCCGGATCCTTTTGTGAAAGAATAGACTGAATAAGACACATAATGAATTTTAACGAATTTTCATTTTAAAATAAAAAGAGGATATAGGATAAAAAATTAGAGAATAAAATGGTCTTTTGGGGATAGAGGGACTTGAACCCTCACGATTTCTAAAGTCGACGGATTTTCCTCTTACTAAAAATTTCATTGGTGTCAGTATTGACATGTAGAATGGGACTCTATCTTTATTCTCGTCTGATTAATCAGTTCTTCAAAAGATCCATCAGACTATGCTGGAGTGACTGATTTGATGAATGAATATTCCATTCCATTTTTTCTTCAAGTTGTAATTGATTTGATTCACATCTTTCATTTGTGATAGAAATATTTACAAATAGAAGAATATAAGTTTGGAGTCTTCATTAATCAATTAAAATAGTATTTCAGTACATATATATAACATATATATAGATATATATGTTTATCCTTGATCCTTTCTTGAATTTTTCTAGAAGGATTCATTTCCTACTGCGAAAGGAAATGTAGTCAACTCCATTTGTTAGAACAGCTTCCATTGAGTCTCTGCACCTATCCTTTTTTGATTTTCACTTTCTGAACTTTTATTTGTTTGTTTTCGGAAAGCAGGATTTGGCTCAGGATTGCCCATTGTGAATTCCAGGGTTTCTCTGAATTTGAAAGTTTTCACTTGGTAAGTTTCCATACCAAGGCTCAATCCAATTAAGTCCGTAGCGTCTACCAATTTCGCCATATCCCCCTTTTTTTCTTTGAGATTGGGATCTCATTAGGATGTTTTTTCATTTGTATTATGAGAATTAATTAAATTCTATGCCGGAACTGTTGAATTTATTAGATACCTATTCCCATATTGAAAAAAGTTTCCTTCTATTTGTTTGATTGATTTTCTTTCATCTATATCGGATACCCATATTTGGTCGAATCAGAAATGATTCTATTATCTCTGTATTCGCAATTCAATATAAAGATATATATACCACATATATATCTATTTTCTCTGTCCGTCCTTCTATCATTTTTTGATAGAATTTAGAATACTCGAACGTTCGATTCTTTTTTTTTCTTCTTTTCCTTAGAGCGTACATATAAAGATCCTATATAACAAAACTAAAATCAAAAACACATTTAT